AAGCGCTATCGCTATTTTATATAAAGGTTTTTTTTTTTGGGGGGGGGGGGGATTTGCTTCTTCACAAGCTTATCCCCGCCCCGACCGGCAGCTGCTGGATCTCCCCATCTCTCCTAAACTTCCCCCGGTCTTCGGCCCGAGCTGTATGAGGCAGAAACTCGCCCCACGTACGGTTCGGAGGCCGAGCCCCACCCCAGCAGTAATGGTGCGGCTTAGGTCAACTAACACAAAGAAGATACAGTTCACTCAACGATTGCCTTTGGGTTCCGAACTCCATATGGGGAAGGAGCGTTGTTGTTTCCGAGGTCTCGATCATTTACATGGACCCACTTCTCATTCCATTTTTGGGAATTTGATGATCTATAAACCGTCCCTAACGAACGATCGCCTCATGTTTGAGCATGATGAATCACTTCGTGCCGACCTGTTGCCAATAAACTTTCCGGCCTCATATGAGAATGGAAAACTTGAGCATTTTCTGCATCGGTGGATGAAGAATCGCGAACATAATAATTTATGGTTGACCATGTTCCCAGAAAAAAGATACTTTAGAGAAACAACGAGCACGACTGAAGTGGCTATACATACAAATCCATTTACGGATAGATATGCTTCGATTGGAACTGGAAGTTCCAGAACAGGCGGCTGGTATACCACCATAATGAAACTGCCTTTTCTTTTTTTGATTCGGATAGGATTTATGTTGGCTTCGTCGGGAGGCTCGCGTAGTTTGTTACGTCAGCTCCAAAAGGATAAGTTGCGTTGGAATCGAGAAAGTTCCGTGGAATTCATAATTGCATTAATCAAATAAAAGGAGTCTTCAACCCTCTCAATCAATAGAGGCTAGATCGGACTAAGGAGAGAGACGGTTGAGTACGGAAGCGAAAGCGGAGATATAGGCTAGCTAAATGCCCAGTTAGAAGACTTACATGAGTAAGGAGAAATCCGAATGACTAGTGGCCATAACTCATTAAGCAATCTTAACCTTTTTCGCTTAGCCTTTCCTCTTTCTATCCTATGCAATCAATAAATAAGAATAGAGGAAGATTCTATGAATATCCCCATCCATAGTAAAGACTCTTCTCAAATACGCAGTTGCCAGATTACACTAAGCCATTTGAAGTACACACGGATGCGGCGGAATCGAAAACATACTCTTTCCGCCCGAATCTCGTGCAAATTCTTTTTTAGGAGAAAAGAGTTCCACATCTCTCTCTTTATCTCTGATTTCAAATGCCCTTGCTTTTCAGTAACGCTCGAAATCACTGATGTCGAGTTCAATCAGAGTAGCTTACGGACTTGGAACCTCTGGCTGAAAAGATTGAATTACTTCAAAGGGAGGGGTTTATCGGCGAATTCCGGGTATTCAATCTCTTTTTTCGGACTTTGCCGGGCTCTTCCCTTTCCTTTGATCAATTTCCTCCAACAAGCTCTTGAAAGTCTTTGACTAAGCCTTCTTCCCGCTCTACTGGAAACTTTCCAATATGCTTCGAGTGCCTAAAATATAAGATAAGAGGCAGAGGAAATCTCGATTTCGATTGAAGCCAATTCAACCGCTTCGCCCCTATTCTTTCTCTAAAGTAAAGGCTATCAACCGATTCATTCCTCTTTCCTGCTCTTGGGGATGTAGACCCTTTATTACAGGCTTGATCGATATAATTGGTTATTATATATTCTATATTGATCTAAACCTAAACTAAGGGGTCTTCTTTTGTTTGAAGATTCCTTTGGTGGTCACCGGTGGGTTAACGAAAGAAATCTGTCTTGGTGTTCATCACCTGGTTAAACAGGTAGTCAAGTTAGGCCGTCGATCAGGGTAGGGTGGCTGTATGTTGCACTTTCTTTACTGTAAACAAGAAACAAGCATCAACATGCTTGATGCACTATTCTTCTTCTACTCACCCTAAGAGGTTGACCGAACTATCTGTTCCCATCTCTCGAGGACGGGACTCCCAAGGATCATTCCCCCGTTTCACCGTAAGGTGATCCGTAGGCGTGATGATCGAGCAGATATAGTAGTAAAGTTCTATCTTTCTTTACTATAGCAAAAAACTTTATCTTATATCTCTACTCCCCCTTCTAATGTGAAGGCCTTGGCTACCGATGCTGCGAATTCTTGTGATTTATTCAAAGAATTAATTACTGCAAAGGTATGTTCCGTCTATCTCTAGTATTCCTTTGCTACAAGGAATTACTTGGGATCCGACCTGGAAGGCCACACCATCTAAGATGAGGCCTATCCGATTGCCGATTGAAGGGCTCTCGTCGTAAGAAAGGAGTTAAATCTGTCTTCCGAGCCTTCCCCTTTGACTACTAGAAGTGACATATAGCCCATTCTCTAAAATTGAATTTCAACATAAGATAGGATGCATACGATCGATATCTGCTCTTTGCTATAGAAAGATGAAAGGGAAAAGTACCACCTCATATCATCCTATCTATAGGAATATATTATAAACTATAGCAATCTATTCTAATGTCAAGTATTCGGTAGTCGTCAATCCATCCTTTTCTTTTATTTAACATGGGTGATAGCCATCTCGTCCGTCAATTAACGATGAATAAGCCGTCACTCTCTAGAAGGGGGAGGCAATCCTTCCATCTCCAATCATGTGGGGGATGTCAAGACCAAAGTACCGACCCAAACGGGGTATGGATATACAACATAGAGGAAGCTAGCAGCGCGTCAGAAAGAAACTTATTTGAATAGCTACCCGAATCCCAACCCAACTAAGGGCAAGCATTGAACCGTAAAGTGGTTCGCCCTAATGAATAAGCGGGAGATAAAGAGACATTCATCTGCACCTTTCAACACTGCCGCCCATCCAATCTTACCGTTCTTTACCCTACGAGTGCTTCTGGCATGTGAGCTTCTAGTGAGATTCTTGTGACCGGGGGATTCTCGTTCGAAGCAGAAAAGTCCGAGTTGGTCAGTTGGGAAGTAGGTCGTAAACTTCCCTCTCCTCTTTCTTTATTTGCATAACCTCGCATCACACACAACAACAGGCATGGTTGCGCACCAACCGGAGTCGGTCCTTGCTTAGGATGCCCACTACCCCATACATTATCATACAAAGTCTATTACCTTCCCAAGTCCAGGAAGAGCGGGTCGGGAAGCACCTTAGTCAAGATTGATAGCCGGTGGGGACACCTCTTGGAGACTCGAGCAAGACCTTCGCACATCAGCAGCAGGAAAGACAAGATCACATAATAAGAGAGAGAGTCATAATCTAGGGCAAGCATTTCATTTCAATATCGTCCCTTCGGTCCTTCTTTAGAGAAATCTTCTTTCTAGCACTGAGCTGCAGTCAGACAGTTGATCGGTCGGGCATCGCCCTTGTTGACAGAAAAGACAGAGAGTTTATAACACAGAGTAGAATATGCACTGATTTCCATGAATGAATGAACTGCCTTGCCCCTAGCTAAGAACAAATAAGAGGAAAAAAAAACTCTTGCACGCTCTTTAACCAACCTCAACAGGGGAGAACTCAACTACCCTTGCAGACAACTAAGAGCAGATCAAGGACCATTGGTGTATAGGCCGTCAAAGCCAAAGACCGATCTACTTCCCGATGGCGAATAGTTGGCCTTTTCTGCCTCCCTCAATGGACTGACCTAGTCGCCCTTCGGAGTATCCCGGATCGGCACTAAATATCATACCCAATGAAAACCTAACCTTATATTACTACTCCTTTATAGAGAGATAGGCAATAAAGATAAATCGTTTGCCCTAATGATGACATCGGCTATTGGAGTGACGCCGAGGCAGAGGGAAAATGGATCTGTGCCTGAGTCAACTCATCCGGATTCTGAGCGTTCTTCGGACCATAGAAAAAACTAAACTCTATTCTCGCGGAGCTTTAGTTTAGAGTTTAGCACCGCGGGCGGAGCATAAGGCTTCCAATCGCTCTCTGTCTATTCCCGTGACAGTGAGACGCACTTGTTTTTGTATGGATCTTACTAGCGAAAAGGCACTTTAAGTGTCTTCTTTCCAATTATATTTCGGGAGGGAATTGAAAACATCTTTCACTTGAAAGCGATCGATCTCGATTGAGTTGACAAGTCATCGCCAGCTTTTAGTATTTCTAAAAAATGCAATGATCTATTCCACCAGCCAAGCATAGATAAAAGATATACGCGCTTCTCCTTCATAAAAGAGCGCTCCGACCGTCAAGCGGGCAAGTGCTGGGCTTGGTAGGTTCAAGTGAACCTTTAGGCAGAGAACTGGATTAGCTTAGAGTGAAGTTTACCGTAGTAGAAAAGAGGTCGGTGGAACCGGTACAGAAATGGGTGATTTTCCATTCGACTTGGGAATTCCGTCTCTGGCTCGTGGGTTTAGCCAATGATGCTTCCTTTCTCAGCTATTTATCACTGGTAGCTCGCTACCAGTCCCGCGCACATAGGCTATTTGCGATCGAAGTTTAAGAGTTCCTATGAAGATGCGTAATCCCATTCCGTTGTCGTCCTTCTTCTTCTTGCATTTATTTTAATTGTAAACTGAGCTTGTCGATCAAACTGTGGCTTAGGTCGGACCGTTCCCTAAATTATTCACTTCCTCACAACCGAGCCCTTCGAGTCTTTGTCCTGAAAACAGTTCCTTCTTCGCATCTCTCAAGTGAGAAGGATTTGGTCTCATCTCTTCCTGGAAAGCCTAAACCCTCACTCTTCCAAGCCTTCCTCGGACATCAATCCCGGAAATAAAAATAGTGTAAGTAAGAAGAAGACCGGTTAGGATCACACTAGTCCTGGCTGGCCTATTATGAACTCTTTTCCCTCAGAACAAGACAAAAAGAGGCTTGCAGGTCTAGTCGCATACCCCTATCGTCTTATTGTTCTATTCGTTGCAGTGGGCGAAGTCGTATTTGTTACCAGCCATATTTTTGAATGCTTTGCATCTTCGCCGGTTTCAGCCCTTCAAGTTGGAATTCCCGATCATTGGGATGAGTTACGAACCCCCTGTAGTCAGCTTTCATTCGAAGGCCTTTTCACGATGGCCGAAGGCTGAGTCTTGAATTCAGGAAGCACCGATTCGAACTCATCAGATGATGGAGGTGGTGGTTGAGTCGTCTTCGGTAGGCTCTGCACTGCACCATCTCATGACCACCTTGGGACAATTCCAACTTCTCCCCATATTAGATTGATTTGCCTTTCAATCGCTCTTCCAGTGTGCCTAAGGAGTTTTTTGGTTTGTTTTGATAGAAGGCCCGAGGGTAGTCCTTCCGTTTATTTTTTAATGGGGAGTGGCGGGCTAAAGGCTTCTCTCGCTTCGTGGCTGGCAGCCATGACTCGGACTTCCGCCTGAGGGAAATATCCTACTTGGAAGTTCAGTCTTTTCGATATCACTTCTATTAGCGCCCATAGGGGTCGCGCCTTGCCTCTGAGGAAAGGAACTTTTCTAGCTAAGAACTAAATTCCTGGGTTTTTTTGTTGGTTAGCAGCTGGGACAAAAATCCTACTCAAGAAATTGCTTATAAAGAAGATCTCTCTGTCCCCCGAGCGAGCTCCAGAAGAAGCCACTTTCGTGCTACTAGCTTACTAAGCTTCTTTCCCTCTATCTCTACGAAAAGTACAAGTAACTCCAGACGCTTTCTCATTAGCTCATTGGATTCGTCTTATATAAGCATTTCGGATTGGAAACTAATCGTCATACTGGTTGGCCCCGAACGGAAAGGGAGAGGCTTTTCTCTTTCTAGAGGATTTCGTAACAAAGGGCTCCTGAGGTGCTAGCCGCCCTCTCGGGCTACACTTATACAGCCGGGCCAAACATACTGTGATTCGCCTAGCTGGGTGATACCTTTTGGAATAGATCCCACCCAGACTTACTAGAATGCCACTTATTTCCTTTAAGGGGTGAGCTAGGCCTTACAACACACAGTGTTGACCGCTCCTCAATTCTGACTTTCGACGGGAACAAGGAACGATTGCAGCGATCACACCATGGTCTTCCGTCGGATAGGGGCAGGCATTTTTCTCTAAGGGGCTTTACTATCTGCTTTTTCTTGAGTGGAGTATGTATGCTTAAAACACAGGATTTGAATCGGGTTTTGGGCGAGACTGCACCATCAAGATCAAAATTGGGGTCATCACCTCTGTAGTGTTGTGAGCTAGGTCTCTGGAGTCACTCTGCCTGGATACTCCTCAAGGCCTCAGTTGATTGGCAAGCTGGCTGACCGTTCCCTCTCTACCTGCTTTCTCTCGAGAGCATGGAGCTTTCGGTCTGAGTTTCCTCATCTCCTTCTCCCTTATCCTTCCGCCACTGGCTCAACGAATTCTAGTAATTTGTTCTAACCCAAGTGTGGACTCGTTCCTAACGCCATAACAATTATATTCCTTTCTTTCTCCTCGTACAAGCAATCTACCCCTATGTCTGTCTGTACAAATTGCCCTAACATTGCGTTCTAAGCGCCAATATCGATTCTCCTCGCAGTTCTCCCTTTAACCTCTAATCAAAAGTCTAGCTGTCTGCCTGTTTGTCGTACTAGGGGCTATATTCTTACCATAAATAAATCTTCTTTTCAGAAATCAGTCTCATGTCTCCATCTATCTCCTCGCAGTGTCCTTTCTACCCTCAAACCTAAGGCTCGGTCAGTTCACCCCTTAGTAGGACTTGTGATTGGGCAAGTAAGGTCTAATAGCCGCTACTGGAAGTTCTTTGCCCTTTCAGCAAGTCTCCGGGTATTCCGCGTCCCAATGGGCTCTATCTCACCACCTCCTCCCTCCCTACTGCCAGTCGCGTAGGAGTAGTCTGGGAACCTTCAAAAACCTTCCCCGATTGTCCGTCCTACCGTTACTCATGTCCCTAAAATGTTCAGATTCCACCTCTGTCACTGCGTACGTTTCCAATTTATTGGCACTGGTTGGTCTCCTGCTATATCCGCTTCCTTTAGTCTTCGCCTTTAGATAAGATAACAAAAAGTGTCCGTTTATTTAGGCATCTTAACTATTCAAAAGCTTCCTTCTCCTTGCTATGGTTACGACAATCTTAGGGGTCAAGCTTCACGGCGTACGTCCGTCTAATCCATGTATGTCTAACGCCATTTGCTGCTCCAAGTAGGGGGGCAAAGCAGGTCCGGCTGTTAGTGGCTTAGGGGCATTCTTTTTTTCATAATTGGGCTTAATAAACTTTAACAAACTTCCAGATCTGTTACGCGATTGCTGTTCAGCCGGGCCGGAACTCTTGAAGAAGGGGCCTTCTTCTCGCTCCTCTCCTTTCAGTCGAGTGGGTATCGCTCCTCTTTTGGCTTAAGAAAGATGGGGTCAGCTGGTGCTTTGCCAACCCTACCTTCTTCTTTTTCTTTCTCTAGCTCTAGATCTAGGGATTAGCAGGTTGGCTTAATCTAAACTTACTATATATATGAAAAATAAAATCCCCAGGGAATTAAGGGAATGACTTTTCATCTAACCTTGCTTACTTCTAAAACCTTGCTTTTAACTTCCTTACTTGATAGCACGTGGGAATGACTAGCTCTTGCTACAAAACTAGCACTTGGGAGTCAGCAAGTTATTATAGCTCGTACCTTTCTAGCAGGGTTCTTTTGCACTTAGCTTATTCGTCAGCGCAGGGCTAGCTTTGAATCACCTTACCTACTCCTCCAAGGCTCATAGGCTTACTTACTACTGGCTTCAAATACAACCTTCCCCGTGGGAGAAAGAACCTTGCTTACTCTAGCCTTTGAACTTCCCTGACCCTTTCTTAATCGAGAATCTCCCCTTGGACTGAATGAGTAACGGCAACAAAAAAGCCCTGGGCCACGAGACGGCTGTGATTGAGGACTGGCTTCTTCTGCGAACAAGTTCCATAGGAAAGAAAAAGTGAGCTCTTTTCGTCGGAGGAGGGGCAAGATTAAGGACCCGAAGCCACTGCTCCTTGGGGCTGCTGATTATAGCTTTATGCTATAGCTCTCTGCTCTGGGAAATGACTCAGCTGCAATAAAGAGAAAATAAAGACTCGAGGGACCACCAAATCAAACCCACGAGGAAAAAAAGCGGCTTCTTTATGTGCTGATCTTGTTTGTTTGGAGGAGAACGACCCCATATAATCTAATGCCGAGGGGGAGCCCCTAGTAACCATTATGAGTGGGGTAACGGACTCGAAGTGCCAGGATGCAAACAACTGAGTGTACTGGCTAGATAGAAAGATGCGCTAGTGTTCTCCTTAGTCATTCCACGCTCAAGTCAGTGTGAGCGCGACACCAGACCAAGAACTATATCGACACATTATGCGACAGGACACACGGTGAGATATAGTAAGTAAACCCACACAGGCCACCCAACTAGGGAATGGAAGCATAGCCATGCTACAATGCTCTGGCTTCTTATTCTTGCTTTCCGGGGGTTCTCCCCGGTAGGAATTTATATGCAAGGAAAGTTTTGAGTCAAGAGAAAAGAAGACACTTACCTCTTATCGGCTCTTCAAGCAAGCGATAGCTAATCCAGCAAGCCATAAAATAAAAGCGGAGATAAGGGAAAGGAAAGGCAACGAACGCATAAGCACACGAGTACTTAGTAGACTTATTGGTTGGATGCTTCTTGACGGCTCTCTAGTAAGCTCCAGCTATGGATAGTTCGAGGAAGCCCCTATCGATCGATACCATTAAAGGGAGAAATAGTGAATAACTAATACGAACAGCGGCAGAATAGGAGCCGAAAGCCAGAGCTTACTTTCACGAATAAACCAACCCCGGTAAGGTTACCTGCGTTCTTCACGGCTAACTGATGTTAACTTAACCTAGGGGCACGATCGCTCTTTCACGTTCGCACTTTCAGGAAAGAATCCCTGCCAGCGCTCTTTGCTTAACCTAACCGGCCAGAAGGTTCCTTTACTGATAGCCGACCAGAGATCTAAGGTTAGTTAGTTCTCTTTTCTCCGTCCGGTAATCTAATTTCTTTACCGATAAGAGCTAGCTCAAGTAAGCGTAACGGCATCAGAGAGCAGGAAGAGCTTACTATCATAGCAGCACATACAGAGTGCCAGTCACAACACTAGAACCAAGTTAGGTGAGCTTGAAGGCATCGGTTGAAGCCCTTAGTTGCAAGGTCTTTGACTGTGCCCAAGAAAGGGATGTGGGACAGGCAGCTAAGCAAAAAACCAACCCCGCAGTACAACTACAAGAGGGGGCCCTACCAGTCATAGTCTTCACTCTTCCCCATAAGAACTAAATTCCTGGGGTTCTTGCTTCCTTAGTAGACATCCCATCTCGTATCTGTATCTGTCATCGAATGTGAGCCCTCATCTCATGCTCCTACTACCTCTTCACTTCAAGTGGGAGTGATGGACGAGTGAAGATCGCCAACTCTTTCTTCCCCTTACCATCCCGGATACCGTGAATTTACTTCAACTTCAATCGGACCGGCTTTTCAAGAAAGATCTTAAAAGATCCTCTATAAGTATAAGATAGTAGCTGGTTGATCTCCAACTTCTTATCGTTTTGATCAAGTGTGACTTGAAGCCCATACTTCTGCTTTTCCTGATCCTTCTAGTGCTAGAACTGGGACTATTTAGAGCTTTCTTTCATAGCTTCGGGGAGTGCGCTTGGGAGCTAGGTGAATACCATGAGGGGACCATGAGTCAAAGACTCCGACTGATCTTGTTCTCTTTTTCTTGTCAGACTCGGCTTCGTTCATGAAGCCGAATGTTAGAATCAGTCACAGATCTTATAATTGTGTTGATAAGGAAGTTGCTGTTGCCAACTCCTTCTGCTTTCCCCGACAACCTGCCTTCAAAGGCTCATCACGTAGATTCGGCATCTTAGCTTGTAGCTCTGATCTTGGCCCATTCATTGCCACTTGATGGCTCGGTTTTTTCCTAAAGTCATAGGGGCAGCTACTTCCTTCCAACTATGGCATCTCTTACCTATCTCTCTGGATAGCATAGCTCCAATAAACTCAGAATATGAGGCAGGTAGCATCATAAGAGCTGCAGCCACTCCTTCTTCCCGCATCAAAAGACCGAGCCTCAATAAAAGGTCTATAAAGTCCGCTCAGTCAATCCGACGTCACCCTTTTTAATCGTTCCACCTCTGAAGCTACTCAACTCATTGAGGTGAGCTACTTCCTTCCAACTGAACTACCCGTCAGCTACACGTCGATTAGCCTAACTCTTCCTTCGAATGCAAAACCGGATGAAGTTCAAATCTTTGGATCTAATCCCATTCAAAGAGACAAGCAGTGATCCTCATATTGGGTGCATACAGGCCATTGCCTTCTCAATCCTAATAAATGACGGCTAATCAGCCTAAGGCAAGTGCTTTACTAAGAATGATTCCCTCCCTGCATGGTCTTAAACAAAGAAAGACTTTACCGGGTTCCTTCCATTCGTACTTAACCGCTAAAGGACTTTAGAAGCTGGTTCAATAGAGCCAGGTAGTTTAATTGCGTAAGATAAAGAAGCTGTGATTGATAAAGCTAAGAGCTATTTAGCAGGATTCTCTAATGCTAGCCTTACATTATGAATAAATCCTTTTAACCGATAAAGGAAGAACAAGGAGATAACAACTAAGTAGCTAACTTCTCTAAAAGCAAGTCCCAGTCTTTGTGCTTTAGCAACTCAGCCTCTAGTAAGAAAAAATCAGTCTTTCTCTATCTTCATTCCTTTCTCATACTTTCCTCAAAAAGGAAGAACTGGACCAGGATTCTTCCTTGGCAGCCTACGTACCCCTTCGGGATCAAGTCAAACGTAGTTCTCTTTCATTTTATCTGCCAAAGTTTGCCCGCTTTGGGGCTTTCGGAGAGGAACGTAGTAGCTCTACTGAAAGGAGAGGCTCGATGTAATTGAGGCTCGACTGTAAGGTGTTTACAAGCTTGTTTGATAGAACAAGGAGAGGAACGTAGTAGCTCGACCAACGGCGTATTAGAGCTATGCGTGAGAAAATGAAAAAATCCCATTCCCTTTTTATTTAGTTTGTGAGGAAAGCCTCACCTCCTAGACAAGATGCAACCGCAAGAGAGAGAAAGTAGAGCTTATGCCTAGGAAAAGCTGCTTTACAGTAGGCATGCTCTTTGCATGTCTGAGTTTGCCGGGTATGAACTCCTATTTTCTACTTACATAATTCCTTCAAACATACTCTTTTTTTTCTCCTCATTCCTTAGCTTCGTTTAGCCTTATGGTGTGGATCTGCTCTTATCTTATTGTAGAGGCTTTTCGATCCACGATTCCCTCTCCGTGTTCAAGGCCCGAAGGGGCAGGAAACATCGACATGGCCCAGAATGTGTTAAGCGCCTTCGGCACTCTGTCTTGTGTGCCTACCCCTACTCTCAAGGTGTGCTTGTTAGATTGCTTGGGGTTCTATGTTGGGTAAGGAAGGAAACATTTCAAGTATGGGATGATCCCTTCTCATATGAATTTAAAACCTAATCTCCTGCCGTGATGTGAAAACTCCATCTCTTCCAATAGAAGGACTTTTCTAATTCATTCGCAAGCAGTTCTGTGTGCACCGCCTTATTCGTCTCCGCAAAATGTTGAACAATCATACCCATCCCTGCTTGCGGAGACCCTCCACAATATCTGTGGAAGGCGATGCTCTACTTAGAATTTGACTTAAGTTCAATAGCTCTGGCTGAGAAGACCACCAGAGGGCATATCCAATACACAAGCAAGGCAAAAGCATATTTATCATATCGGACAAGGGCCCAGAACTTCCTTTCCTCGAGGATAGAGCCCAAACCCCGTTTGGGGGAACGAAAGAAGCGGGGAGGGGAATGAAGTTACCTTTATAAGATAAGAGAGGATACGGCTAAAAGAGCGGTTCTTCCAACAACCTCCCTCAACTTCGCATTCTCTTCTTTTAAGTCCCCTATAAACCTTCTCTTAGAGCCAATCCCTGGCTTCAGACACCTGGACTGCTAACGGGGGCTCCTTGGCCTCGTTCCCCGGAATGAATCCATGAGAGGAAGTACGCCTTTCAATAGACAAAAAGAACGAAATCGAAATCTCTTCAAATCACGATGGACTAGAATAAAAATACGATGAGGCAGATTCACAGCTAGCTCCTTCCTCTCTTGGGAAGCAGCTTTCAGCTCCTCCTTATTCCATTACAGACTTCCTTTATCTGACATGACTGATGCTCTTTCTTCTTTTGTTAGCTTTTTTGCCCTTACCTCCATTTCTCCTTCCCTTCCAAGATAAGATGATATGCCCTTAGTTTAGAATCAGCCCCTACTTGATTCGCTTCCCTTCATTATGGCACCTCGCGCTAGCTACTACTGGCAGAAAGAAGATTCCCTTAAAGACTCTAGACTAGAGCTTTCACTGGAACTTGCCCGTAGTACATACACTTTCTTACTCCCTCCTTTACTATTCTATATAGTGCAAGAAAGAGTATCATAAAGGCTTTCGAAAGAATCCTGGCTACAGTAACTGGCTGGCTAGTTCATTCCCGGATTGGCCTACTTGCAAAAGAGACTATCGCACTATCAAAGGCATTATCAAAGATGATTGAATCATACCTTCATTTTGGTTGCGAGCTACTTATCATTCCCTCAAAAGCTGGACAAAATGGGTGATCCGGGCCTAAGACTCACGAGCTTCTCTAACTAGCTTTACGGGTCCCTACTTATAAAGAAGGGGGCAAACTTTATTTCGACATCCCTTTCCGGGTATTGGAGCTGGTGAAAACCGGACTAAAGCACTTACTGCCAAACTTCTAGTCTAGCCCCACTGTGATATCTCGTGGAAGTCTTAGTTTCCGGGCAAATAAAGTACTTGCTTTCAGAGTCAAACAGGAACAGTTTTACATCCGCACCTATTCGCTTTCCTGTAAAGGGACTTAGAAGAGCAAGGCAGGGAAGCTTCAATCAAAAAGGGTATTGAAACATCGGTGAGGTCCCTCACATCTGACTAAGAATAGGGGAATCACAACACTGGCCATACCTATGATTGATGGAAACCGCTCCCCAGGTTTTTAGATAAAGATCTTTCTTCTACTGGAGATTCTACTTGACCATTTCCCCTTCAGATTGAGAGAACAAAAAGAGGGCATTCTCGAGCAGGCGTCTTCTGATTCACTTCCTAAGAAGGCATTTTCTTGCTAACAAGCCATTCTAAAGAACTACTTCTATCAAAGAGGAGCAAGGGGCTAAGCGGAACTCCTCCCTTCGTGTCTTCTCTTATCTGCTAAAGATTCAAATCGTCTTCTCGGACATTTCTTATTGAATAGCAAGCCCTTCTTTAGAGCATTAGAAAAGGAATGAAGATCTTGCCCCCATTTAAGTTGCTTCTGTCTTCTTATTTACTTGCACAAGCCCTTCTAAAGTTCGATAGCAGCTTATGGACGAATTCCTATTCCTGCTTGAAGGAAAGTCACAAGTCAAGTCTCAGTACTCTTCTCGTTCAAAGCCCTCCTACTGCTCCTGCTATTGCTAGAGGGATCTTACGAGAAAGCTAAAGCCCCCTCCTACGTCTCTTTCAGTGAGCTACATCACTCCAACTTATGGTTCTCTGGTTGCTGCTCTTTCCGTTGCAGGCATAAGCGCTGCAAACATGGCTACTTCAGCTCTTTTCGGAAGGTTTGTCAAACGTCACTTCTGGGATGAAGGGACTTCCCTTGAAAGAGGGGGAGAAAGACAGTCAATAGGAATTCTCTCTACTCTAGAACCCATAGGCCTAGGAGCAATAGACTGAATAGGTACGGCATCTGTAAAGTAAGTAACAAAGGGAGAAGGAAGAAAAGACAATCCGCTCCAGTCTTTGTTCTCGTGTCTGATGCTGCAAGGAAGCATTGCTATGGGCTTTCCTCCTATTTGAACAAAACCCATTCTCGATGCAGCTCCTTCTCTAGGACATTTGGCATTTGTCCATCTCTAGGAAGATTGTGTCCAGGATCTGGTAATCTAAGCCTTGCTTCACCCTTTTAGCTTATAGTCTTTCCTAGTTCTAATCCATAGGTCAAATGGGGATTCTAGCCTTTCTCCTTCCTCCTTAGGCTCATCAAGGAAGACTCGCTCTAGATCTTCATTGTCTTCTGCAAGAAAACGGATGCAGCCCTTTATTAGTAATGGAGGCTTTCTAGCGCGCCCCCCCTTTACTAATAAAGCGTTAGCCGTTGCTTGCCTTACGTGTATATAATATGGAAGGGTCGAGCTGAATTCCATCCAGCCTCTGATTCCGAGAAATCGGTCAAGCGGGGGGCTACCCTCGACTCACCTCTCTATCTATAAAAACCCCTCCCCGGAGGAGAGCAGAAGCTCCAGGATGAGAATGAATCCGGGAATCCAGGACATACTCATCCTGATCCACCGTGGAATTTTCGGAATCTACAAAAACATTCTAGGAGAGGGCTCGTAATGATCTTCTCAAAGATCACAAGGTGCTGAAGTGGCAGGCAGGATAGGGGGGAGGACCCGTAGGTTTTTGTGAAAGGGATGCTCTTATCATGTTATTGCTGAAAAGAAAAACCTAATTCCTCTATTTTATTTGATGTCGATTCATCCATACTTCCATTCTTTGTAGAGGGAGGCTAACTGCTTGCCGGCTGGGAGCTGTATGAGCGGTAACGTCCACGTACGGCTCCGTGAGAAGGGCGGTGGACAGAAATGGCCTTGTTGTACCTCACTCTCGTCTTCAATGGGGTCTGCTCTTTTTTTTTTGGGAGAGTATGCCAATATGATCTTAATGAGGTGCGGGGCTTTGCATCTGACATTCGTTGGGCTTCCCTCTTCGGGAGCCTGCGTCCCGGCGTTTTTGTGCAATAAACCCCTCCGGCCGAAGACTAGTGGTAGGTGGTCCCGCGGAGCTTTCGGAGAAGGGTAGCCTAGTGTGTAAGCACAGCAATGAACCGCGGCGAACCCTCAGACGACCTATCTAAGATTAGGGGGGAGATCCTCAGTAGTGGTGACCCTTTCACTCTTCCACGGACTGATACATGTACCGAATGCTCATACGGGAAAGTTGACTCCTGGGTCTGGAACGAAGTCTCCGAAAAATCCTTTCTTTCTCGTCCACTCAGGGGGGTGCGGACACACCTGCGCGGATTACAGGTGACGGTTACAAGAATGGCGGGGAAG